TCTCAGATTTTACGCGTGTGATACATGTTCCTTCTATTTCTCCAAGCAAAGCTCTTCTCATCGCAATGCCTATTGTGTCGGCCTGTCCTTTCATAAGTGGAGACAGAATAAAGCGCCCGTAATAAAGACGTTTACTGTCTGTTCTGGATTCAACACACTTCCACTGCAGCGTCCGAGTAGATACTGTTACTTTCTCTCGAACCATAGTAATAATATTTTATTTGATTGAATTATTTATTTCTCTTGTTTCTCTTGAAATTTCTTCACTCTTCATTTCTATACACGTCTTTTTTTGGGGGGTCTACAGCCATTATGTGGCATGGGGGTTACATCCCGCACAAAAGTTAATAGTATACCACTTCTACGAATAGCTCGTAATGCGGCGTCTCTTCCGAGACCGGGACCTTTTATCATGACTTCGGCTCGTTGCATACCTTGATCTACTACTGTACGAATAGCATTTGCCGCTGCAGTTTGAGCGGCAAAGGGCGTCCCCCTTCTCGTACCCTTGAATCCACAAGTACCGGACGAGGACCAGGAAACGACCCGACCCCGTACATCTGTAACGGTGACAATAGTATTATTGAAACTTGCTTGAACATGAATAACTCCCTTTGGTATTCTACGTGCACTTTTACGTGAACCAATACGTACATTTTTACGTGAACCAATTCTCGGTATAGCTTTTGCCATATTGTAGCATCTCATAAATATGAGTCAGAAATATATGGAATATATCCATTTGATGTCAAAACAGATTCTTTATTTGTACGTTTATTCCTTTGGTGAGTCTGATTATCCTTGTCTTTGTTTATGTCTCGGGTTAGAGCAAATTACTCTAATGCGCCCCCGTCTGCGGATTAGTCGACATTTTTCACAAATTTTACGGACGGAAGCTCTTATTTTCATATTTTTCATTCCTTATCTTAATTCTGAATCTACTTCTTGGTAGAAAATAAGTTTCTTGCAATTTTTCATCTCGAATCGTATTGAATAAAAACCACCTAATCTTTCGAATCCTTGTTTCGGAGTCGATAAATTATACGTCCTCTAGTTGAATCATAACGACTTACTTCAATTTTGACTTTATCTCCTGGCAGTATCCGTATAAAACTACGTCGGATCTTTCCTGAAACATAACCTATAATCAGATCTTCATTATCTAACCGAACCCGGAACATGCCATTGGGAAGCGATTCGGTAATTAAACCCTCATGAATCCATTTTTGTTCTTTCATTTCAGGTAAAGCCCCCTTGAAGTATCAACTAATGTAGGAGAAACGATATTAGACAACTCACCCCTTTCTTTTTTTTTTTTTACAAATAGGAAGAGGTTTCGGATCCCATTTGGATATTAAAAGGATTACCATATATAACATAAAATTTCTCCGCCGATTCTTTCTAGTCGAGCCTCCCGGTCTGTCATTATACCTCGAGAAGTAGAAAGAATTACAATCCCCATTCCACCTAAAATTCTAGGAATTCGTTGAGAGTTAGAATAGATTCGTAGACCGGGTCGGCTGATCCGTTTTAAATTTAAAAAATTTCTACAGGTATGGGGTCTTTTCCTATTCCTTCTATTATGTCGCAGGGTTAAAACCAAAAAATTTTTGTTTTTTTCTCGATGTTTTCTGACGTTTTCGAGAAAACCTTCTCGGAAAAGTATTTTAACAATATTTTCGGTAATATTAGTAGATGCTATGCGAACAACTCTTTTTCTATCCATATCCGCATTTCGTATAGAGGTTATTATCTCAGCAATAGTGTCTCTACCCATGATGAAGTAAAATTTTTGGTGCCTCAAAATTGGATCTAATTAACATGTTTTTTTATTAGTTTATGAATATGCATTTTTCAAGGTATATGCGTGAGACATAATCTACGAATTAATCTAGTTCTTAATCTATTTCTTTTCAAAGATCTCAAAGATATCAGGCTCCCATTTTATAATACCTCGGGAGCTAATGAAACTATTTTAGTAAAATTGAATTGTCTCAATTCGCGGGGGATCGCACCAAAAATTCGAGTTCCTTTTGGATTTCCTTCTTGATCAATCACAACTGCAGCATTGTCATCATATCGTATTATCATACCGCTGTCACGTTTAAGTTCTTTACAGGTACGAACAATTACAGCTCTTACTACTTCTGATTTTTCTAGGGGCATGTTTGGTACCGCTTCTTTGATCACAGCAACAATAACGTCACCAATATGAGCATATCGGCGATTACTAGCTCCTAGGATTCGAATACACATCAATTTTCGAGCCCCGCTGTTATCCGCTACATTTAAATGGGTCTGAGGTTGAATCATATGAAGTTTTGAGTCTATTCTTCCACTGCAAAGGATGAAGAAAATAAAAGAAATATTGTTTGTCAAAAAAAAGAAACCCGCGGTTTTCTTTCATTCCCAAGACTCATTTGTGTTGGTTCTAAATTTTTATCCCGAAATAATAAATTGAGTTCGTATAGGCATTTTTGATGCTGCTATTAAAATAGCCCTTCTAGCTATATTTTCAGTTACTCCGCCTATTTCATATAGTATTCGCCCCGGTTTAACAACAGCTACCCAATATTCAGGGGATCCTTTCCCCGAACCCATACGTGTTTCGGCGGGTCTTATTGTAACTGGTTTGTCTGGAAATATACGGACCCATATTTTTCCACCACGGCGTGCATTTCGTGTCATTGCTCGTCGACCCGCTTCGATTTGTCTAGATGTGATCCAAGCAGGCTCAAGCGCCTGAAGAGCATATTTACCGAAACAAATATGATTACCTCGATAAGATATTCCCTTCATTCGTCCTCTATGTTGTTTACGGAATCTAGTTCTTTTGGGGTTATAATTGATGGTTGTTTCGGAAGTCCATCTCTACTACAGAACTGGACGTGAGAGTTTCTTCTCATCCAGCTCCTCGCGAATAAAAGGATTCAAAATGGACTTGCAATTAATTTGCATAGATATTAGAACATTTTTAGAAAAATTGGATAAAAAATCGTTTTTTTGGAACGTCCTATTAAATCTTTATTTTCTTTTGTCTTTTATCCAGGTTTACCAATTAAAATTAAAAAAAAAATTATCGCGGGCGAATGTTGACTCTTGCAATCTCTATTTCAGTCCTAGCACTTGTTCGTCATTTCTCCGAATAGATGAATTGATTTCCGGTTCATTTCGCCATCCCAACGAGTGAATCATTAAGATTCATTTGTTGAATAAAATCTTTTGCATTCACAGGTTCCTTCGTCCCCACCACTTCGTACTAAATGGTTAGGTCAGAATTTTACAACGAAGCTTCTAATCCAATTTATCCTTGAGTCAATCTTCTTAGTCTTTATTGGCTCGAAGCTCTTGAGTTTTTTCTTCTATAATCTATAAGAAGGATTCATTTACTATTTCATTATGGATGAATCAATTAGTATTGATGCTTTATTACACTGTTATGAGAGGACTCATAGACCTTACATATTGGAATTCTATATCATTGATATGTTTTTCTTTCTTTCTCTCACCCTTCCATTTATCCACACTCTTGTTCTGTATTTTGTTTTAAACTTAGAATTCATTAAAGTTTAATTGTAAAAAAATGTCAGTTGCTACAAAGATATGACCGATTTGGCATATCTTGACAGGTTCTTTAGATCCAGATAATATGAAGCGATGGGTTGGTTTTCATACTACTGGGCCGGTCTTTTTTTAATCCCAACCCCCTAAAACCAACGAGTCACACACTAAGCATAGCAATTATATCAAAACAAAAGGTCAATCTAATTTTTATTCAACCCTATAGAATTAAAAGAATTAAAGAATTCGGAATTTGTTTGATTGGCCAGAAAAAGAATGAATGAGTTTCCCCCTTTTTGTTCTATCGACGGAAAAACAATGAAAGTTTTGTTATTCCTCTCCCTTGTCTATAAAAATCCAAATTTTGATGCCTAATACCCCATAGATAGTCCGAACTGTATAAGAACAATAATCAATTTTAGCGCGAATGGTTTGTAGGGGAACCCGACCTTCTCTGATCCATTCGACACGTGCAATTTCTTTTCCGTCGATACGCCCTGCAATTTGTACTTGAATTCCTTTTGTATCTGCTTGTTCAGTCAATTCAATAGCCTTTTTCATTGCTTTTCGAAATGAAACTCTATTCTTTAATTGCCCGGCTATAAATTCTGCAAGAATATTAGGATTTCCATAAGGTTTTGCAATTCTTGTGATAGCAATGTTAAGTTTTCGGTTCACATAATGAAATTCGTTTTGTAGATTCATCTGTAATTCTTCGATTCCTCGCGGTCTACTTTCGATTAATAACTTCGGGAACCCCATAAAGATTATGACCTGGAGCAAATCGATTCTTTTTTGAATCTCTATGCGGGCAATTCCCTCGGCACCGGAGGATATTCTCATATTCTTTTGAACATAATTTTTGATAAAATCTCTTATTTTTTGATCTTCTTGTAGACCCTCAGAATAATTTTTTGGTTGTGCAAACCAAAGGGAATGATGGCTTTGGGTTGTACCAAGTCGGAAACCAAGTGGATTTATTTTTTGTCCCATACTACCTCACTATTATACGCATCATCATATACCATAGTTGTCTTTTTCCATCTAGGGTTTTTTAACGAATAGAAAGATATCTCTTCATATTCATCTAAAGATCTATCTTGCACTACAATAGTTATATGACAGGTAGCTTTTTTTATCGCATAACTACGTCCTCGAGCCCGTGGTTTTAATTTCTTCGCGGCAGTACCCTCGTTAACCTCAGCTTTACGAATTACTAAATTGGCCTCGTCGGAACCCATATTGAAACTAGCATTTGCTGCTGCAGAATAAACCAATTTGAAAATGGGATAACATGCTTTATAGGGCATGAGTTCTAGTATCATAAGTGTTTCCTCGTAGGAACGACCGCGAATTTGATCAATTATTCTTCTTGCTTTGTCAGCGGATAAAGATATATGGCGACCAAAAGCGTATATTTCTGTTTTTTTCTTCTTTAC